GGGTCCGGATCCGTTATTCATTCAATGGAAACTATTGTTGGCTATTCTCCGGATAAAAGTCAGAATATGGTTCTTATGGGCGGTTTAAGAAAACATGTACCAATTACCAAAACCTCTTTTTTATTAGGTACACTTTCTCTTTGTGGTATTCCGCCTCTTGCTTGTTTTTGGTCAAAAGATGAAATTCTTAATGATAGTTGGTTGTATTCGCCGATTTTCGCAATAATAGCTTGGGCCACAGCAGGATTAACCGCATTTTATATGTTTCGGATATATTTACTTACTTTTGAGGGGCATTTAAACGTTCATTTTAAAAATTACAGTGGCAGACAAAATACTCCTTTATATTCAATATCGCTATGGGGTAAGGGGTGTTCACAAAAAATTAACAAAAATTTTCGTTTATTAAGAATGAATAATAATGAAAGTTCTTCTTTTTTTTCGAAAAAGACATATCGAAGTGATGAGGCTGTAAGAAAAACAAATAGGCGACGGCCTTTTATTAATATTGTTCATTTTGATACTAAAATACCTTTTTCTTATCCTTATGAATCTGACAATACAATGTTATTTCCTTTACTTGTATTAGTCCTATTTACTTTGTTTGTTGGATCCCTAGGAATTCCTTTTAATCAAGAAGGAACAGATTTGGATATATTATCCAAATGGTTAGTTCCGTCTATTAACCTTTTACATCAAAAGTCAAAGGATTCGACAAATTGGTATGAATTTTTGAAAGATGCAATTTTTTCAGTCAGTATAGCTTATTTCGGAATATTTCTAGCTTCCTTTTTATATAAACCCATTTATTCCTCTTTCAAAAATTTCGACTTAATAAATTTATTTGTTAAAACAGGGCCGAAGAGAAGCCGTTGGGACAAAATTCTAAACGTCCTATATGATTGGTCATATAATCGTGCTTATATAGATGCTGTTTATACAACATCCTTGACTGGGACGATAAGAGGATTGGCGCAATTAACTCATCTTTTTGATAGACGAGTAATTGATGGAATTACAAATGGGGTTGGTATTATGAGTTTCTTTGTAGGAGAAGGTATTAAATATGTAGGTGGTGGCCGTATTTCTTCTTATCTTTTCTTCTATTTTTCTTGTGTATCAATTTTTTTTATTAGTTTATTAATTTATACTTTTTGATATTACTTTTGAACCATTTATTTAGTTTTTAATCAAAAACTATTCAAAAGAAAATAAAAATAGCGTCCTCTATTTTTTTTTGACAAATAGGCCAGCAGTCGTTGACGTTTTCCCAAAATTTTTCGCAAACCTCTCTGAGATGAAAAGTCTTTTTTGTGCAATTCCAAATGTGAAGTAAGTCTCTTTATCTTAGTGGTGAAACTGAATACTTGAAATTCAACAGACCCTCTGTTTTCTTCGTTTTCTTTTTGAGAAATAACCGAAATGAATGAATTTTTGACCATAAAAAAAATTCTCCTTTCCCTTTTTACAGATATGGATTTTACCGATCAGTAATAATAATGCCATTAATTTGAATGTGGTATATACAATAATCTAATCCGAATTTCTTTATGAACTGCTAATTTTCTGAATTCAAATCAATCAATCCACTTTCAAATTTTAGATAGGAATAGAAAAGGATTGGTACATTTTCGCATCGAAGAATTTAGACCTAAAATGAAGAAGGTTCTGTTGATTCATTTCGAGATCTAATTGAGACATTATCCAATTTCGTATTGGATACTAGAATGAAATGTGAGACAAGACATGTGATCTGTGTATTTGTGTGCTTTCAGATACCCTATATTTTCTATCTATCCTATTTCAGATACCCTATATTATATATAGGGTATAGGATAGATAGAAAAAGTGTATTATCCCCGAATTTTCAATCGTGGATAAAGATGTATTCTTAACATACTGAAACGACTGCCATTATTGGTATCAAACCAATAACGATTCATACAAGCTAAATCTTCTAATCGATAATTAGGCCAAAGAAAGTGCTTTAATTTCTTTAATTGGAATTTCTTTTTCTCTCTAGCAAGATGGTTATTGTCATGTGAAACTTGTCTGCTGTTTTTTACGTTCTTTCGGTTCCAAAATACTGGATTTCTATCTACATCATTTCTATTCTTTGAATTCAAAGAAATTTGAATTCTGAATTCTCTACGACGTCTAAACGAGAAAATATTTTCAGGAACAAGTAAACCTAAATGATTTTTGTCTATATTTCTACTACTTCTTCTGTCATGTCTTAAAAGAGCTTCTTCAAGTCTTAAAAGAGCTTCTTCAAAACGCTTTTTGTCTCTATTTCTACTTATTCTGTCATGTGATAAAATAGCTTTATCAAAAAGTTTCTTAGAAAGATATCTTTTCTCTTGGTATTTCGTTTGGTCCTTACTCTTATGAACCAACGAAGTACCTGTGGTTTGATACATAATAAATTGTCCATCTTTTGTTCCAGACAGACGAATGGGTTCTACAGTAAATGCTCCTCTTTCCATGAATTCTGTCAAATTCTGAATCAGCATGATATCCAAACTCATTTCTCTCTTTTGAATCGAGGCTAGAATAATTTTTCTTGGATCTATCAGTCTAAGCAGGAGACAATACATCCTGATATTATTGATCATTTTTTGAGTCAAAGTCTCGCCGAATTTCAATTGAAAAAGAAAATAACGTTTCAGGAATAAATCTAGTTCTGTTTCTGCGATGTTTTTTTTTTTTTTCTTTTTCCCTTTTTTCATGTCTGATCTTGCATAATTTTCTTCAATATCTTTTTGTTGTGGGAGAACGGATTTAAGATCTCCTCGGCTTGTGGATTCTTTTTCTTCTTGATTTCGATACTTTTCTATCCAAAAACTTCCTTCATTGATCTTTTCCTTTTCAGTACTACTAGTATTATTCAAAAGGAATTTTCTTGCTATAAACCAAGGTTTCGTTTTATATGCATTAGAAAGTAACACAAATTCTGGGAAGAACCAAAGTTCCTGATTCGATATGGGATGCTTTAGCATTTTTTCATTCATTCCCATCCAATCAAAAAATCCGTTTGAATTTGGTGGATTGATTTCTGGAATCTTAGCTGGAATCCTAAGATTAAGATAAAAAAGATCATTTTTATGAATTATTTCATAATTATTAATAAGAACTTTTTTCCTTTGATTCCTATTGGTATCGATCGTGCTCCAGGCCTCAATATCGACTTTTTTTCTAAGATCAAAATGGAGAATTCTCCAATCCAAATATCTTGTATCGACCATTTTTTCCGGAATATGGACCTTTCCTAGATAATTCTTCATAGGGACGTTCACCAGCATATCAAAAAGGGTTTCTTTAGCCGTTTTATAAGAAATCTCTTGGTTCGTATTTCCTTGAAACGGAGATCTATAAAAACAGCATTCCCTTTTATTTTCATAATTAAGAAATTGATATGATAAAAGATCATATCTATAGGATTTTTGAAAATTTTCTTTTTGATTAGATAATGAATCTACTTCAAATTGTTTTTGTTTTTTGAAATGAATTAATTGGTCTTGACATTTGCTAAAATTTTCATTTTTAGCTATACGACGCTGATGAACTGTATTTCGCCATTTTTCTGGTATTAATCTAGACCATCTGATCTGAGATAAATCGTATTGATAATGTCCTCTTAACCCTCTTAAGCAGGTTTTCCAGTGATTCATTTCATAACTCGAATGACCCATTCCTTGTGTTTCAAAAGGAGCCTTTATTTCGGGCTTAAGAAAAAAAGGGCTTCCTTGATGTTGAAGAACAGATTTATACGAGTTACTAAGTTGATGTGATAATTTGTAAAATACATATGCTTGTGACACGCAGGATAATTCATAAAAAAGATGTGAAATTATATTACTATTTCTAATAGAATCAAGTGCCTTTTTGATAGTAGAAATAATTGGATTTTTCTTTTTTTTATTCATTTTTTCTTCTTCATTATTCATTTTTTCTTCTTCATTATTAGAAATGCATTTTTTTTTTGTTGATTCAAGAGAAAGTTCTGTATTCATTCTGGGAATATTCATGATAGATAAAAAGATATCTGTGTATATTCTTTGAATGAAAGATTTGAAAAACAGGGGTAATTTAGCGATTAATCCAGCAGTTCTTCTTTTTAATATTTGCCATTTTTCGAATCTTTTAGCATTATAACTTGTTTTGTTAGGACTAAGATTATTGATTCTTGGAGTTACTTTTTTTTTCTCTTTTGTGATTCTTTCTACTTGATTTCGAATTGTACTTGTTCTATCAGCGAGATCCTTCATTTTTTTTTCTGTCACTGAAGAATTTTTCCAACTCGGAGATGTAATTTGATTAAATGATTCGTGAATTATCTGATTGCTAATTATGGAATCTTTTTCTTCTTTAATTTCACTCGATTCATATACTTCTACTTCTTTTAACCGCAATAATCGAATTGGATTTACTTTTGAAAGTTCTTTTATTATTCTTGTTATAAAAATAAGACTTTTGATAACCCAATTGTTTGTTTCTTTTGAAGCTTGTTGAAATAATTTTGTTTTTCCTTTGAAAACTATTCGAGCTTGCTGTAATTTTCGAATTTTTTTTTCGAGTTCCTTTAAAACGGGTTTAAAAAAGGAAGGTTGTTTTCGGGGCGAACCAAAAGGACGTCGAGCTTCCCTTCCCCAAACTGTTAAAAAACTAAAATCCTCTTTGTTTTGCATTAGATCTTTCTCAGAGGATCCTAGGTTCGATTTGTGCCAAGGTTTCAAACGGAAAGGAAATAAGATTTTTATCTGAATACCGTCCACGAACCAATCTTTCGGAAATTCTGTTTCGGATAATGGAACACCGGTATAAGTACATTTAATATGTATCTCTTGGTTCAATTCCTGGAAATCCTCAGACCATTCAGGACGTTGCAATAGCAACATACGTCCAAGATTTTTCGCAATTATGAATGAAGGGAATAGAATATATTTTCTAGAAAAAGAGTGAATTAATAACAGCAAACATCTTATTGGTTGCCCACATGG